TGCAAGAAGGAAGTTTGAGCTTGATGCAAATGGCTAAAATATCTTCTGCTTTATATGATTATCAATCAAATAAAAAGTTATTCTATGTACCAATCCTTACATCTCCTACTACTGGTGGGGTGACAGCCAGTTTTGGTATGTTGGGGGATATCATTATTGCCGAACCCAATGCCTACATTGCCTTTGCGGGTAAAAGAGTAATTGAACAAACATTGAATAAAACAGTACCCGAAGGTTCACAAGCGTCTGAGTATTTATTCCAGAAGGGTTTATTCGATCTAATCGTACCACGTAATCCTTTAAAAGGCGTTCTGAGTGAGTTATTTCAACTCCACACTTTCTTTCCTTTGAATCAAAATTAGAACATTAAGTCCATTATTTTGAGCAAACGAGTAATTAGTTTATCGGAATACAAGTGAAATTGAGACGAATGGGTTTTCTTTGTTGACATACGATCTAATTGTATAACGAATCAAAAGTCACATAAAATCGGAAATCTGACCCTTTTTCTATATTCCTGATTATTGATCAAGAAGTCTCTATTAACAAGATAAAAGATGAAATTCTTTTTTTCGTGAAATTAGGCAAATAAAAAAATCTTCTTCTCGTCATATATAATGAAATTAAAATCTAGAAAATATAGTATAGAATTTTTTATCTTTCTATAGCGTACGATAATCCTATTTTGACTAAGAATCCCTGCTGGATGGGATTCTAACAAACCCTTGAATCAATATAAATAGAATCTAATTCATTAAAAAAAACTTTTTGCTTAGTGAATGAAATTCGAAGACAAGAGCAAAAAATGAAGAAAATAATATCTCATCCATATCCTCTCAAATTTTTCATGTAGAAAGATGAAAAACTACATTATATACTCACTTAGACTTAGATAGTAGATACTTATATTATTTTTAATTAATAATGAATTCTTAATAGATATAGATATTAATAAAAATTTTAAGTAGTAATAATTCCAATTTAGAATTATCAAATTATAATCAAATCAAATTATTATAATATAAATACTATATTATATTATTATATTTATTATATTATTATTANNAAATTAAATATATATAAGATATAAGTAAGATCTTTATATATATTATATAATAAGATAAGATATCTTTATATTATAAATAATATTATAAATAATAAATATAAAATCTAAATAATAATAACAGGTACAAATAGTAAATCGAGGTACCCATTCTATGACAACTCTTAATTTTCCCTCTGTTTTGGTCCCTTTAGTAGGCCTAGTATTTCCGGCAATCGCAATGGCTTCTTTATTTCTTCATGTTCAAAAAAACAAGATTGTTTAGAGCCGAGGGCGCAAAATATTCTCTTTTTTTTTTTTCAAAACTGACGCTTGTATCATAACACAGATATCCATTTAGCTAAATATGGTATAAGAGGCTTCCGTCGAAATCTCCCCAAAATGCTATTAGCTAGTTTCAAATAGACCCGAATCGGCGAATAGCTGAACTGTAAAGTTGGTCTATCTATATACATGTGGCTATCTTTAGTGAGTCATACGAAGGGTGTGTTATTAGTTTAGATCTAACCAATTTAATGAATTACTCCTAAAGGTTCACATCAAACTAGTGCTAGTTGATGCGAGTTACTTCGGAAATAAACGGCAAATTCATTTGGGGTATTCTCTCAATTCCAAAAAAAGCAACCGGATCAAGTATGAGTTGTCGATCAGAACATATATGGATAGAACCTATAACGGGGGCTCGAAAAACAAGTAATTTCTGCTGGGCTGTTATCCTTTTTTTAGGTTCATTAGGATTCTTGTTGGTTGGAACCTCGAGTTATCTTGGTAGAAATTTGATATCTTTATTTCCGTCTCAGCAAATAGTTTTTTTTCCACAAGGGATTGTGATGTCTTTCTATGGGATCGCGGGTCTTTTTATTAGCTCCTATTTGTGGTGCACAATTTCGTGGAATGTAGGTAGTGGTTATGATCGATTTGATAGAAAAGACGGAATAGTGTGTATCTTTCGTTGGGGATTCCCTGGAAAAAATCGTCGGGTCTTCCTCCGATTTCTTATAAAAGATATTCAGTCCGTCAGAATAGAAGTTAAAGAGGGTATTTATGCTCGTCGTGTCCTTTATATGGATATCAGAGGCCAGGGAGCCATTCCATTGACTCGTACTGATGAGAATTTTACTCCACGGGAAATGGAACAAAAAGCTGCTGAATTGGCTTATTTCTTGCGTGTACCTATTGAAGTATTTTAAGAAATCAGCTGAGAAATTAATGCTTTCTCGCGGGAGGGCAAAAAAGCAAGAATCCTCTTTTTCTATAACATAACTTAATTGAGGTTTCTTCAGAACATTCATTCGAGTCAAAGCAGACGTATATGGAACAAGTATAAAAAAACCTTTTTGGGGGATCTTTTATATGTATCGAAATATACACATACACAACTCAATTATATATTAAATAAAAAAATAAGAAAAAAAGAAAATCTCATAATCAACCATTTCGAAATAAGGAAATTCCCCCTTTTTAGTTGTTGGAATTGAAACTTTAGATTCAGATAGATCATATCTTGTAATTTTTTTGAAGCTTCTTTTTAGACTTTTTGTGCTCCTTAATGACGAAAAATTTGGATCTCTTATAATGTAGCCAATTTATTTATGTCGTTTTTTGTCACTCATTTTTCACAATATTTTTCAGAAAATTACCTCAATTATTCTATCGATGACTACTCATAGTCAGTTAAATTTTTTCGAAATATTAGAGGTTTTTTTTATATAATGATAGAAAAGGAGAATGATAGAAAAGGAGAATGATAGAAAAAGAGTTCTTTTGTCTCAAAATCTGAATACTATTCATATTCATTATTTAAAGTGGTTTTTCCGGGCGTTCATCGAAAAGAGATATATGCTTCGAATTTGACTGATTGAGATATAGGGAAACAATTTTTATTATATTATTTATTCATATATATTCATTCGAATTTTTCATCTTTTTCCGTATTTTTTTCTAGATTCAAGGCCTAACCACGAAATCACAAATAAAAAAGAGTGAATAGATTCATAGGTTTGATAACTTGTAATAGAACTGATGCGTGAGAGAAATATTAGATTACATAGAGTCGACGAATGAGACGGGTTCATTAACAATTCACAGATGAAAAAATGGCAAAAAAGAAAGCATTCACTCCTCTTTTATATCTTGCATCTATAGTATTTTTGCCCTGGTGGATTTCTCTCTCCTTTCAAAAAAGTCTGGAATCATGGGTTACTAATTGGTGGAACACTAGGCAATCCGAAACTTTTTTGAATGATCTTGAAGAAAAGAGTATTCTAGAAAAATTCATAGAATTAGAGGAACTCCTCTTCTTAGAGGAAATGATCAAGGAATACTCGGAGACACATCTACAAAACCTTCGTATAGGAATTCACAAAGAAACAATCCAATTAATCAAGATACACAACGAGGGTCGTATTCATACGATTTTGCACTTCTCGACAAATATAATATGTTTCATTATTCTAAGTGGTTATTCTATTTTGGGTAATAAAGAACTCGTTATTCTTAATTCTTGGGCTCAAGAATTCCTATATAACTTAAGTGACACAATAAAAGCTTTTTCTCTTCTTTTATTAACTGATTTATGTATCGGATTTCATTCGCCCCATGGTTGGGAACTGATGATTGGCTTTGTCTACAAGGATTTTGGATTTGTTCATAATGATCAAATTATATCTGGCCTTGTTTCCACTTTTCCAGTCATTCTAGATACAATTTTAAAATATTGGATTTTCCGTTATTTAAATCGCGTATCTCCGTCACTTGTAGTGATTTATCATTCAATGAATGACTGAAAAATTATCTACCTAATCCAATTATAATGTTTCTTACTTTGCAGTTGTACATAAGCAAAGCATTGAAAATCGCTTTCTATTTCTACCCATCCCGGAGATTCATCCTATATTCCTATATATATTAATTGAGTCAAAACAAATTATTCCAGTAAATAACAGAATCGTGGATAGGAAACTCCATTAGTGACCTACCCAAATTTATTGTATAAATATATTTTCGGGATCAATGGTTGGACCATGCAAACTAGAAATACTTTTTCTTGGATAAAGGAACAAATTACTCGATCTATTTCCATATCGCTCATGATATATATCATCACTCGTACATCCATTTCAAATGCATATCCCATTTTTGCACAGCAGGGTTATGAAAATCCACGAGAAGCGACTGGACGTATTGTATGCGCCAATTGCCATTTAGCTAATAAACCGGTGGATATTGAGGTTCCGCAAGCGGTACTTCCCGATACTGTATTTGAAGCAGTTGTTCGAATTCCTTATGATATGCAAGTGAAACAAGTTCTTGCTAATGGTAAAAAAGGAGTCCTGAATGTGGGAGCTGTTCTTATTTTACCAGAGGGTTTTGAATTAGCCCCTCCCGATCGTATTTCCCCCGAGATAAAAGAAAAGATGGGCAATCTGTCTTTTCAGAGCTATCGCCCCAATCAAAAAAATATTCTTGTCATAGGCCCTGTTCCTGGTCAGAAATATAGTGAAATCACCTTTCCTATTCTTTCCCCCGACCCCGCTACTAAGAAAGACACTCACTTCTTAAAATATCCTATATACGTAGGCGGAAACAGGGGAAGGGGCCAAATTTATCCTGACGGGAGCAAGAGTAACAATACAGTTTATAATGCTACAGCATCAGGTATAGTAAGCAAAATCCTACGAAAAGAAAAGGGGGGATACGAAATAACCATAGCGGATCCATCGGATGGACGTCAAGTTGTTGATATTATCCCTCCGGGGCCAGAGCTTCTTGTTTCAGAAGGCGAATCTATCAAATTGGATCAACCGTTGACAAGTAATCCTAATGTGGGCGGATTTGGTCAGGGAGATGCAGAAATAGTACTTCAAGATCCATTACGTGTACAAGGCCTTTTGTTCTTCTTCGCATCTGTTATTTTGGCACAAATATTTTTGGTTCT